GCTAGCGTAGCTTAACGCAAAGCATAACACTGAAGATGTTAAGATGGGCCCTAGGAAGCTCCGCATGCACAAAGGCATGGTCCTGACCTTATTATCAGCTCTAACCCAACTTACACATGCAAGTCTCCGCAACCCCGTGAGTATGCCCTCAATCCCCCGCCCGGGGACAAGGAGCGGGCATCAGGCACAAATTTTAGCCCAAGACGCCTAGCCAAGCCACACCCCCAAGGGAATTCAGCAGTGATAGACATTAAGCCATAAGTGAAAACTTGACTCAGTCAGGGTTAAGAGGGCCGGTAAAACTCGTGCCAGCCACCGCGGTTAAACGAGAGGCCCTAGTTGATACTATTACGGCGTAAAGGGTGGTTAAGGAAAGAAATAACAATAAAGCCAAATGGCCCTTTGGCCGTCATACGCTTCTAGGTGTCCGAAGCCCCTCCCCACGAAAGTAGCTTTAATAAAATCCACCTGACCCCACGAAAGCTGAGAAACAAACTGGGATTAGATACCCCACTATGCTCAGCCATAAACCCAGACGTCGAACTACAATTAGACGTCCGCCAGGGTACTACGAGCATTAGCTTGAAACCCAAAGGACCTGACGGTGCCTTAGACCCCCCTAGAGGAGCCTGTTCTAGAACCGATAACCCCCGTTAAACCTCACCGCTTCTAGCCATCCCAGCCTATATACCGCCGTCGCCAGCTTACCCTGTGAAGGCAATAAAAGTAAGCAAAATGGGCACAACCCAGAACGTCAGGTCGAGGTGTAGCGCACGAAGCGGGAAGAAATGGGCTACATTTTCTATCACAGAACACTACGAATATGCAACATGAAATAGTGCTTGAAGGAGGATTTAGTAGTAAAAAGGAAGCAGCGTGTCCTTTTGAACCCGGCTCTAAGGCGCGTACACACCGCCCGTCACTCTCCCCTGTCAACACGCATTACAAATACCTAATATTAAAGCACTGACAAGGGGAGGCAAGTCGTAACATGGTAAGTGTACCGGAAGGTGCACTTGGATTAAACCCAGGGCGTGGCTGAGTTAGTTAAGCATCTCACTTACACCGAGAAGACATCCATGCAAGTTGGATCACCCTGAGCCAAATAGCTAGCTTAACCACTAATTTAACCCAACAATGTTTATAAAAAAACATAACCCACCCCCAAAAATTAAACCATTTTTTTACCTGAGTATGGGAGACAGAAAAGGTTCAATCAAAGCAATAGAAAAAGTACCGCAAGGGAAAGCTGAAAGAGAAATGAAATAACCCATATAAGCAATAAAAAACAAAGATTAAACCTTGTACCTTTTGCATCATGATTTAGTAAGTAAACCCAAGCAAAGAGACCTTTAGTTTGAAACCCCGAAACCAGGTGAGCTACCCCGAGACAGCCTATGTAAATTAGGGCTAACCCGTCTCTGTGGCAAAAGAGTGGGAAGAGCTCCGGGTAGAAGTGACAGACCTACCGAACCTGGTGATAGCTGGTTGCCTGAGAAATGGATAGAAGTTCAGCCCCGTATGCCTCAAACCAAAACCCTACAACTAAGGTAATTCAAGAGAGATTTGCGGGAGTTAGTTAAAGGGGGTACAGCCCCTTTAACAAAGGATACAACCTTATCAGGAGGATAAAGATCATAATATTTAAAACGAACTGTTTTAGTGGGCCTAAAAGCAGCCATCTAAACAGAAAGCGTTAAAGCTCAGACAGAACGAAGTTTATTATACCGATAAAAAATCTTACTCCCCTAAAAATATCAGGCTATCCCATGCTCGCATGGAAGAAATTATGCTAAAATGAGTAACAAGAAGACCTGTTCTTCTCCAAGCACAAGTGTAAACCAGATCGGACAGACCACTGGAAAATAACGAACTCAACCAAAGAGAGTACTGTGAACAATATAAAAACCAGGAAGAATTCACAACCAAATAATCGTTAACCCCACACTGGAGTGCTTTTTAAAGGAAAGACTAAAAGAAAGGGAAGGAACTCGGCAAACACAAGCCTCGCCTGTTTACCAAAAACATCGCCTCCTGCAACTAGATTAAGTATAGGAGGTCCAGCCTGCCCAGTGACTACGGGTTCAACGGCCGCGGTATTTTGACCGTGCAAAGGTAGCGCAATCACTTGTCTTTTAAATAGAGACCTGTATGAATGGCTAAACGAGGGCTTAACTGTCTCCCCCTTCCAGTCAGTGAAATTGATCTATCCGTGCAGAAGCGGGTATAATAATACAAGACGAGAAGACCCTTTGGAGCTTAAGGTACAAAATTTAACCACGTCAAACAACTTAATAAAAAGCAAAAACTTAGTGGAATATAGAATTTTACCTTCGGTTGGGGCGACCGCGGAGGAAAATCCAGCCTCCGAGTGGAATGGGTTAAACCCCTAAAGCTAAGAGAAACATCTCCAAGCCGCAGAACATCTGACCAATAATGATCCGACCTCATCGTCGATCAACGAACCAAGTTACCCTAGGGATAACAGCGCAATCCTCTCCCAGAGTCCATATCGACGAGGGGGTTTACGACCTCGATGTTGGATCAGGACATCCTAATGGTGCAGCCGCTATTAAGGGTTCGTTTGTTCAACGATTAAAGTCCTACGTGATCTGAGTTCAGACCGGAGCAATCCAGGTCAGTTTCTATCTGTAACGCTACTTTTCCCAGTACGAAAGGATCGGAAAAGAGGGGCCCATACTTAAAGCACGCCCCACCTCTAATTAATGAAAACAAATAAATTAAGTAAAGGGAGGGCCAAAACCCCTACCGCCCAAGATAAGGGCATATTGGGGTGGCAGAGCATGGTAAATTGCGAAAGGCCTAAGCCCTTTACACCAGAGGTTCAAATCCTCTCCCCAGTTTATGCTAAACACTTTGATGAACCACTTGATTAACCCCCTGGCCTACATCGTGCCAGTCCTATTAGCAGTAGCCTTCCTAACATTACTTGAACGAAAAGTTCTAGGATATATGCAACTGCGAAAAGGCCCCAACGTAGTAGGACCCTACGGACTATTACAGCCTATCGCCGACGGAGTGAAACTATTTATTAAAGAACCCGTTCGACCCTCCACATCATCCCCCTTTTTATTCTTAGCAACCCCTATTCTTGCACTAACCCTAGCTATAACGCTATGAGCACCTATACCAATGCCCTACCCAGTTATTGACTTAAATCTCGGAATTCTATTTATCTTGGCCCTCTCAAGCTTAGCAGTATATTCCATCCTAGGATCAGGATGAGCATCAAATTCAAAATATGCACTTATTGGGGCCCTTCGAGCAGTGGCCCAAACAATTTCATATGAAGTAAGCCTAGGACTTATCCTTCTTTCAGTAATTATCTTCTCAGGTGGTTATACCCTTCAGACATTTAGTACCGCCCAAGAAAGCATTTGACTACTAGCCCCAGCATGACCTCTGGCAGCCATATGGTATATCTCAACCCTAGCCGAGACAAACCGAGCACCATTTGACCTAACAGAAGGAGAATCAGAGCTAGTATCTGGTTTTAACGTAGAATATGCAGGGGGGCCCTTCGCCCTGTTTTTCCTAGCCGAATACGCCAATATCCTCATAATGAATACCCTATCAGCCGTATTATTCTTAGGATCTTCTCACTTCCCTAATATGCCCGAACTGACAACAATTGGCCTAATAATTAAAGCCGCACTCCTCTCGGTGGTGTTTCTATGAGTACGAGCCTCCTACCCCCGATTTCGATACGATCAGCTTATACATCTTGTGTGGAAAAACTTCCTACCACTAACACTAGCGCTTGTACTATGACATGTGGCTCTACCAATTGCATTAGCAGGTCTCCCCCCGCAACTATAGTTTAGGAACTGTGCCCGAATGCCCAGGGATCACTTTGATAGAGTGACCTATAGGGGTTAAAATCCCCTCAGTTCTTAGAAAGAAGGGGGTCGAACCCATGCCCAAGAGATCAAAACTCTTAGTGCTTCCTCTACACCACTTTCTAAGATGGGGTCAGCTAATGAAGCTTTCGGGCCCATACCCCGAACATGACGGTTAAAGTCCCTCCTCCATCAATGAACCCCTACGTATTAATAATTTTGCTGTCCAGCCTGGGATTAGGCACCACCTTGACCTTTATTAGCTCTCACTGGCTTTTAGCTTGAATAGGGCTAGAAATTAATACCCTAGCGATTGTACCACTAATAGCACAACATCACCACCCACGGGCAGTAGAAGCTACCACCAAGTACTTCTTAACCCAAGCAACCGCAGCAGCAATGATCCTGTTCGCAAGCACAACAAATGCATGAATTACAGGAGAGTGGGACATGAACAACATATCAAACCCAATTGCCAGCACCCTGGTCATTACTGCCCTAGCACTTAAGATTGGACTTGCACCAATACACTTCTGAATGCCAGAAGTCCTACAAGGATTAGATTTATTAACAGGCCTGATTCTATCAACTTGACAAAAGCTAGCCCCCCTAGCTCTTATTATCCAAACATCCCAAGCCATTAACCCACTCCTACTTACCTCTTTTGGGCTCATGTCCGCACTAGTTGGGGGATGAGGCGGATTAAACCAGACCCAACTACGAAAGATTTTAGCCTACTCCTCTATCGCTCACATGGGCTGAATAATTATTGTTTTACAATATGCCCCTCAACTCACCCTCCTTGCATTAGGAACCTATATTTTCATAACCTCAGCAGCATTTCTTACACTTAAAACGTCCTCAGCTACGAAAGTTAATACCCTCGCAATGACCTGATCAAATAGCCCAATCCTAACAACAACTACCGCCCTTGTTTTACTATCACTAGGCGGACTCCCACCATTAACGGGGTTTATACCAAAATGACTAATCCTTCAGGAATTAGCGAAACAAAACCTCCCAATCACCGCCACAATTATAGCCCTCGCAGCCCTACTTAGTCTGTACTTCTATCTGCGTCTGTGTTATGCAATAACGCTAACGATTTCACCCAATGTTACAAATTCAACTACACCCTGGCGAATGAAAGCAACTCAAACCTCTCTGCCTCTAACTATTTCAACTACAATTGCACTTGGTCTTCTACCTGTAACTCCGGCTATTTTAATGCTAGCCACCTAAGGGACTTAGGATAGCACCAGACCAAGAGCCTTCAAAGCTCTAAGCAGAAGTGAAAATCTTCTAGTCCCTGGATAAGACCTACAAGAATCTATCTTGCATTTTCTGATTGCAAATCAAATGTTTTTATTAAACTAAGGCCTCACTAGATGGGAAGGCCTCGATCCTACAAACTCTTAGTTAACAGCTAAGCGCTCAAACCAGCGAGCATCCATCTACTTTTCCCGCCGTTAGCCTAAAAGGCGGGAAAAGCCCCGGCAGGGTATTACTCTGCGTCTCTGGATTTGCAATCCAACATGTTTTCTTCACCACGGGGCTGGTGATAGGGAGAGGACTTAAACCTCTGTCTTCGGGGCTACAACCCACCGCCTGGTACTCGGCTACCCTACCTGTGGCAATTACACGCTGATTCTTTTCTACGAACCACAAAGACATTGGTACCCTTTATCTTGTATTTGGTGCCTGAGCCGGAATAGTGGGAACTGCTTTAAGCCTTCTTATTCGAGCTGAGCTTAGCCAACCCGGGTCTCTTCTAGGTGATGATCAAATTTATAATGTTATCGTTACTGCCCACGCCTTTGTAATAATTTTCTTTATAGTAATACCAATTCTCATTGGGGGATTTGGAAATTGACTCGTACCACTAATGATCGGGGCACCTGATATAGCGTTCCCACGAATAAATAATATGAGCTTCTGACTTCTTCCCCCATCATTTCTCCTATTACTTGCCTCCTCTGGTGTTGAGGCTGGGGCGGGAACAGGGTGAACAGTCTACCCCCCACTTGCAGGTAACCTTGCCCACGCGGGAGCATCCGTAGACCTTACAATTTTTTCACTTCACTTAGCAGGTGTTTCATCAATCTTAGGAGCTATTAATTTTATTACTACAACCATTAACATGAAACCTCCAGCCATCTCCCAATACCAAACACCCCTATTTGTGTGAGCTGTACTTGTAACAGCTGTTCTTCTACTGCTTTCGCTCCCAGTCCTAGCCGCTGGCATTACGATGCTTCTTACAGATCGAAATCTTAACACCACTTTCTTTGACCCAGCAGGGGGAGGAGACCCAATCTTATACCAACACCTGTTCTGATTCTTTGGCCATCCTGAAGTATATATTCTTATTTTACCCGGCTTTGGGATCATTTCACACGTTGTAGCCTACTACGCTGGTAAAAAAGAACCATTCGGCTACATAGGAATAGTCTGAGCTATAATGGCCATTGGTCTCCTTGGCTTTATTGTTTGAGCCCACCACATGTTTACTGTCGGAATAGATGTAGACACCCGTGCCTACTTTACATCTGCAACAATAATTATTGCTATCCCAACCGGTGTAAAAGTATTTAGCTGACTCGCTACCCTACACGGAGGCTCTATTAAATGGGACACACCCATGCTATGAGCCCTGGGGTTTATTTTCCTTTTCACAGTCGGGGGATTAACAGGAATTGTACTAGCCAACTCATCACTGGACATTGTACTTCACGACACATACTACGTAGTTGCACACTTCCACTATGTACTATCAATAGGTGCCGTATTTGCCATTATGGCAGCCTTTGTCCACTGATTCCCGCTATTTTCAGGATACACCTTAAATGACACCTGAACAAAAATCCACTTCGGTGTAATATTTATTGGCGTAAACCTAACATTCTTCCCTCAACACTTCCTAGGCCTAGCTGGAATACCACGACGATACTCTGACTACCCCGACGCCTACGCCCTATGAAATACAGTATCATCTATTGGGTCCCTTATTTCCCTAGTTGCAGTAATTATGTTCCTATTTATTCTATGAGAAGCCTTTGCCGCCAAACGGGAAGTTTCCTCAGTAGAATTAACTATAACAAATGTAGAATGACTTCATGGCTGCCCTCCACCTTACCACACATTTGAAGAACCAGCATTCGTCCGAGTTCAATCAAACTAACGAGAAAGGGAGGAATTGAACCCCCATGTACTGGTTTCAAGCCAGTCACATAACCACTCTGTCACTTTCTTCTAAAGACATTAGTAAAATGCAAATTACATCACCTTGTCAAGGTGATATTACAGGTTAAATCCCTGTATGTCTTAAGCCCCAGGCTTAATGGCACATCCCACACAACTAGGATTCCAAGACGCGGCATCACCCGTTATAGAAGAACTTCTCCACTTCCACGACCACGCCCTAATAATTGTGTTTTTAATTAGCACTTTAGTACTATATATTATTGTTGCAATGGTTTCCACTAAACTTACTAATAAATATATTCTGGACTCCCAAGAAATCGAAATTGTTTGAACCGTTTTACCAGCTGTAATCCTAGTTTTAATTGCCCTACCATCCCTTCGAATTTTATACCTTATAGACGAAATTAATGACCCCCACCTAACAATTAAAGCCATAGGACACCAATGATACTGAAGCTACGAATATACAGATTATGAAGACCTAGGCTTCGACTCCTATATAATTCCAACCCAAGACCTTACACCAGGGCAATTCCGACTACTAGAAACTGACCATCGAATAGTGGTTCCAATAGAGTCCCCAATCCGAGTATTAGTATCTGCTGAGGATGTACTTCACTCTTGAGCCGTACCCTCTCTCGGTGTAAAAATGGACGCAGTACCCGGACGACTAAATCAAACTGCCTTTATTGCTTCCCGCCCAGGACTGTTCTACGGACAATGCTCTGAAATCTGTGGGGCTAATCACAGCTTTATGCCAATTGTAGTTGAAGCTGTCCCACTAGAACACTTTGAAAGCTGATCCTCATTAATACTAGAAGACGCCTCACTAGAAAGCTAATTATTGGACAAAGCGTTGGCCTTTTAAGCCAAAGTTTGGTGACTACCGACCACCTCTAGTGAAATGCCCCAATTAAACCCCAACCCCTGATTCGCCATTCTAGTATTTTCATGAATCATCTTTCTTACTATTATTCCAGCTAAAATCCTAAACCATACAACACCTAATGAGCCCGCCCCAATAAGCGAAGAAAAACACAAAACTGAACCTTGAGACTGACCATGATAACAAGCTTTTTTGACCAATTTGCAAGCCCCTCTTTCCTGGGTATTCCACTCATCGCCATTGCAATCGCACTGCCGTGAATTCTATTTCCAACTCCCCCCTCTCGATGATTAAACAATCGACTTATTACCCTTCAAACATGGTTCATTAACCGTTTCACTAATCAACTTCTAATACCTCTAAACGTAGGAGGACATAAGTGAGCCCTATTATTTGCCTCTTTAATAGTATTCCTTATCACTATTAACATACTTGGCCTTCTCCCTTATACCTTCACCCCTACTACTCAACTATCACTAAATATGGGGTTTGCTGTGCCATTATGACTTGCTACAGTAATTATTGGTATACGCAACCAACCAACAGTAGCTCTTGGCCATCTTCTACCAGAAGGAACCCCCGTCCCACTAATCCCAGTATTAATTATCATCGAAACAATTAGCCTATTCATTCGACCTCTAGCTCTTGGAGTACGGCTTACGGCTAATTTAACTGCAGGTCACCTCCTAATTCAACTTATCGCCACAGCAGTATTTGTACTACTACCCATGATGCCAACAGTAGCAATCTTAACAGCCGCTGTCCTATTCCTTTTAACACTTTTAGAAGTTGCAGTCGCAATAATCCAAGCCTACGTCTTTGTGCTGCTACTAAGCCTCTACCTACAAGAAAACGTCTAATGGCACACCAAGCACATGCATTTCACATGGTTGATCCTAGCCCATGACCCCTAACCGGAGCTGTAGGCGCCCTATTAATAACATCCGGCCTAGCAATCTGGTTTCACTTCCACTCAACAACACTAATAACCCTTGGACTAATTCTTCTACTTCTTACAATGTTCCAATGATGGCGTGATATTATCCGAGAAGGAACCTTCCAAGGACACCACACACCGCCAGTACAAAAGGGCCTACGTTATGGTATAATCTTATTCATTACCTCTGAAGTTTTCTTCTTCCTTGGATTTTTCTGAGCTTTCTATCACGCAAGCCTGGCACCAACCCCAGAGCTAGGGGGATGTTGACCACCCACTGGAATTACCACACTAGACCCATTTGAAGTCCCCCTCCTTAATACAGCAGTTCTATTAGCATCTGGTGTAACAGTCACATGGGCTCACCACAGTATTATAGAAGGAGAACGAAAACAAACTATTCAGTCCCTCGGACTTACCATCTTACTAGGACTATATTTCACCGCACTGCAAGCCATGGAGTATTATGAAGCCCCCTTCACAATTGCAGACGGAGTATATGGCTCCACATTCTTCGTGGCAACAGGTTTCCATGGACTCCACGTAATTATTGGGTCCACCTTCTTAGCCGTCTGCCTCCTTCGCCAAATCCAATACCACTTCACATCTGAACACCACTTCGGCTTTGAAGCCGCTGCCTGATACTGACACTTTGTCGACGTAGTCTGACTATTCCTCTACGTATCCATCTACTGATGAGGCTCATATCTTTCTAGTATTTAAATTAGTACAAGTGACTTCCAATCATTTAGTCTTGGTTAAACCCCAGGGAAAGATAATGAATTTAATTACAACCATTCTTATTATTACAATGGCTCTATCCTCAATTCTAGCAATCGTATCATTTTGACTTCCTCAAATAAACCCTGATGCAGAAAAGCTCTCTCCCTACGAGTGCGGATTTGACCCACTAGGATCCGCCCGACTGCCATTTTCCCTTCGATTCTTCCTAGTCGCTATCCTATTTCTTCTATTTGACCTAGAAATTGCCCTTCTTCTCCCCCTTCCCTGGGGCGACCAACTTCACAACCCAACAGGAACATTTTTTTGAGCAACTACAGTTCTCATTCTTCTAACCTTAGGATTAATTTATGAATGAACCCAAGGAGGCCTAGAATGGGCAGAATAAGGGCGTTAGTCCAAAAAAGACCTCTGATTTCGGCTCAGAAAATTGTGGTTTAAGTCCACGACCCCCTTATGACACCAGTACATTTCAGCTTTAGCTCAGCATTTATTCTAGGACTAATAGGACTAGCATTCCACCGTACTCACTTACTATCCGCCCTTCTATGCCTAGAGGGTATAATACTATCCCTATTTATTGCCCTAGCCCTATGAACACTACAATTCGAATCTACAAGCTTCTCTACAGCCCCTATACTTTTATTGGCCTTCTCCGCCTGCGAAGCCAGTACAGGACTTGCACTTCTAGTAGCCACAGCTCGCACCCACGGAACCGACCGTCTACAAAATCTTAATCTCCTACAATGCTAAAAGTATTAATTCCCACAGTTATAATATTTCCCACAATCTGATTAATCTCCCCCAAATGGCTATGAACGGGGACAATTGCCCACAGCCTCTCAATTGCCCTCGTAAGCCTAACATGATTAAAATGAACATCCGAGACCGGCTGAGCCTCATCTAATATGTATTTAGGTACAGACCCCTTATCAACCCCCCTATTGGTGCTAACGTGTTGACTACTACCACTAATAATTCTGGCCAGCCAAAATCATATTAACCCCGAACCAATTAGCCGACAACGTCTCTACATCACCCTGCTAACCTCACTACAGGCCTTTTTAATTATAGCATTCGGAGCCACAGAAATCATTATATTTTATATTATATTTGAAGCCACACTTATTCCAACCTTAATTATTATTACCCGATGAGGAAACCAAACTGAACGATTAAACGCCGGAACCTACTTCCTATTCTACACACTTGCAGGCTCTCTGCCCCTTCTAGTAGCACTACTCCTGCTTCAACAATCCACAGGTACCTTATCCATACTTGTAATTCAATACTCTCAACCACTTCTACTCGACTCCTGAGGCCATAAGTTTTGATGGGCCGGCTGTCTTATCGCATTTCTAGTGAAAATACCACTATACGGCGTCCATCTCTGACTCCCTAAAGCACACGTAGAAGCCCCCGTTGCAGGATCTATAGTACTAGCAGCAGTATTATTAAAACTCGGCGGATACGGAATAATACGAATAATGATCATGCTAGACCCACTCTCAAAAGAAATGGTATACCCCTTTATTATTTTAGCATTATGAGGGATCATCATAACAGGCTCTATTTGTCTACGACAAACAGATCTTAAATCACTAATCGCCTACTCATCCGTCAGCCATATAGGGCTCGTAGCAGGGGGCATTTTAATTCAAACCCCTTGAGGATTTTCAGGCGCAATTATTCTAATAATTGCCCACGGGTTAGTATCCTCAATACTCTTCTGCTTAGCTAACACAGCCTATGAACGGACCCATAGCCGCACCATGGTTCTGGCCCGAGGATTACAATTAATTTTTCCCCTAACAGCAGTTTGATGATTTATTGCTAACCTGGCTAATTTAGCACTCCCCCCTCTACCTAACCTGATAGGAGAACTAATAATTATCACAACCCTATTCAGCTGATCCCCATGAACTATTGCATTAACAGGAGCAGGTACCCTAATTACAGCAGGCTACTCACTTTACATGTTCTTAATATCTCAACGGGGCCCAACCCCAAACCATATTATAAAACTCCAACCCTTCCACACCCGAGAACACCTGCTAATAGCCCTCCACTTAATCCCTGTAATTCTCCTTGTAGCAAAACCAGAACTAATATGAGGTTGATGCTATTAGTAAGTATAATTTAACTAAAATATTAGATTGTGATTCTAAAGACAGGAGTTAAAATCTCCTTACTCACCAAGGAAGGACAGAAATCAATAAGTACTGCTAATCCTTATGCACCGCGGTTAAAGTCCGCGGCTTCCTCACGCTTCTGAAGGATAACAGCTCATCCATTGGTCTTAGGAACCAAAAACTCTTGGTGCAAATCCAAGTGGAAGCTATGAACTCAACGACACTAATTATGTCCTCCTCACTTATCTTAGTTATTACGATCCTTATCATTCCACTATTAACGACACTGAACCCCCAACCACGCAAAGAAGACTGGGCAAACACTCATGTAAAAACCGCTGTCAGCACCGCATTCTTTATTAGCCTGTTACCACTAACGATCTTTCTGGATCAAGGGTTAGAAAGTGTTACCACAAACTGGCACTGAATAAACACACACATCTTTGACACAAACATTAGTTTTAAATTTGATCACTACTCTCTCATTTTTACACCTATTGCCCTTTACGTCACCTGGTCTATTTTAGAGTTTGCATTATGATATATGCACTCAGACCCTAACATAAACCGATTCTTTAAGTATTTACTACTATTTCTGGTAGCAATAATTACCCTTGTCACTGCTAACAACATATTTCAACTATTCATTGGCTGAGAAGGGGTTGGAATTATATCATTCCTATTAATCGGCTGATGATACGGACGAGCAGACGCTAATACAGCAGCTTTACAAGCTGTAATTTATAACCGCGTAGGCGATATTGGACTGATCCTAAGTATAGCATGATTTGCAATAAACTTTAATTCTTGAGAAATTCAACAGATCTTCTTCCTCTCAAAGAATTTTGATATAACAATTCCGCTAATAGGACTTATCCTAGCAGCGACAGGGAAGTCGGCCCAATTTGGCCTGCACCCGTGGCTCCCTTCTGCCATGGAGGGCCCCACACCAGTGTCTGCCCTACTTCACTCTAGTACCATAGTTGTGGCTGGAGTCTTCTTATTAATTCGCCTCCACCCCCTCATAGAGAATAATGATACTGCACTGACTATCTGCCTATGTCTAGGGGCTCTAACCACCTTATTCACAGCCACCTGTGCTCTAACCCAAAACGATATCAAAAAAATTGTAGCTTTCTCAACATCTAGTCAACTAGGCCTGATAATAGTTACAATTGGCCTAAATCAACCACAACTAGCATTCCTTCACATTTGTACCCACGCTTTCTTCAAAGCTATACTATTTTTATGTTCCGGCTCAATTATTCATAGCCTTAACGACGAACAGGACATCCGTAAAATAGGAGGTCTTCACAATCTAATACCAGCTACCTCAACCTACCTCACAATTGGGAGCCTAGCATTAACAGGAACTCCATTCCTTGCAGGCTTTTTTTCAAAAGATGCCATCATTGAAGCCCTAAACACCTCGCACCTTAACGCCTGAGCCCTCATCCTAACACTTATTGCTACATCATTTACCGCAGTTTACAGCTTTCGAGTAGTTTTCTTTGTTACCATAGGGTCCCCACGGTTTCTTCCACTATCCCCAATCAATGAAAATAACCCACTAGTAATTAACCCTATTAAACGACTTGCCTGAGGAAGCATTATTGCTGGGCTTATTATTACCTCAAACTTCCTACCCTCAAAAACACCTATCATAACAATGCCTCTAACCCTAAAAATGGGAGCCCTCATAGTTACTGTTTTAGGACTACTCGTAGCCATTGAACTCACAGCTCTAACCAATAAACAAGTTAAAGTTGCCCCCACAATATCCTTACACAACTTCTCAAATATACTGGGATACTTTCCTACACTAATTCACCGAATATCCCCGAAACTAAACCTCACCCTTGGTCAGTCGATTGCTAACAAGTTAGACCAAACATGATTTGAAATAGCTGGACCAAAAGGACTAACCCTAACCCAGATGATAATATCAAAACTTATAAGCGACATTCAACGAGGAATAATTAAAACATACCTAACCATTTTCCTCCTAACAATAACCTTAGCCATCCTCTTAACTATCATCTAAACTGCACGAAGAGTTCCACGACTTAACCCCCGAGTTAACTCTAAAACAACAAGTAATGTTAGAAGCAAAACCCAAGCACAAATAACCAACATTACCCCCCCAAAAGAATATATAACAGCCACACCTCCAACATCCCCTCGCAATATAGAAAACTCCTTTAATCCGTCAATCATTACCCAAGAACCCTCATATCACCCCCCTCAAAACACCCCTGCCATTAAAACCACCCCTAACAAATAGATTAGTACATAGCCGGCAACAGAACGACTCCCTCAAGCCTCCGGGAAAGGCTCAGCAGCTAAAGCTGCCGAATAGGCAAAAACTACTAGCATGCCCCCTAAATAAATCAGAAAAAGAACTAAAGACAAAAAAGACCCCCCAGAACCAACTAAGATCCCACACCCAACCCCCGCTGCCACCACCAACCCCAAAGCAGCAAAATAAGGAGTAGGATTAGAAGCAACAGCAATTAACCCCACAATCAAAGCCACCAATAGTATAAACGAAAAATAGGTCATAATTCTTGCTCGGGTTTTAACCGAGACCAATGACTTGAAGAACCACCGTTGTAGTTCAACTACAAGAACAATAATGGCAAGCCTACGAAAAACCCATCCTCTAATAAAAATCGCTAACGATGCACTAGTTGACCTACCAACACCATCTAATATTTCAGTGTGATGAAACTTCGGATCCCTTCTAGGGCTATGTTTAATTACACAAATTTTAACAGGGCTATTCCTAGCCATACATTATACCTCAGATATTTCAACCGCTTTCTCATCAGTAGCCCACATCTGCCGAGACGTAAACTACGGTTGACTTATCCGCAATCTTCACGCTAACGGAGCATCCTTCTTTTTCATCTGTATCTACATACACGTCGCCCGGGGCCTATATTACGGCTCATACCTTTATAAAGAAACCTGAAATATTGGTGTAGTATTACTACTATTAGTCATAATGACAGCCTTTGTTGGCTACGTTCTTCCATGAGGACAAATGTCCTTCTGGGGGGCTACAGTAATTACAAACCTCCTTTCAGCAGTACCCTACATAGGAGACACACTCGTTCAATGAATCTGAGGGGGCTTTTCAGTAGATAACGCAACACTAACCCGATTCTTCGCATTCCACTTCTTACTACCGTTCATCATTGCCGCCGCAACTCTCCTTCACTTGTTATTTCTCCACGAAACGGGATCAAACAACCCAGCCGGCCTGAACTCTGACGCAGACAAAATCTCCTTCCACCCATATTTTTCATACAAGGATCTCCTCGGATTTGTGATTATATTACTAGCCTTAACGTCTCTAGCGCTATTTTCCCCTAACCTACTAGGAGACCCAGACAATTTTACGCCCGCCAACCCCATAGTAACCCCGCCACATATTAAGCCCGAATGATATTTCCTATTTGCCTACGCCATTCTCCGATCCATTCCAAACAAATTAGGAGGGGTACTAGCTTTATTATTCTCTATCCTAATCCTTATAGTAGTCCCCATTTTACATACCTCTAAACAACGAGGACTAACGTTTCGCCCTATTACCCAATTCTTATTTTGAACACTCGTGGCGGACATACTAATCTTAACATGAATTGGAGGTATACCAGTAGAACACCCCTACGTAATTATCGGTCAAGTAGCATCAGTCCTATATTTCGCACTTTTCCTTGTGCTCGTCCCATTAGCAGGATGAATAGAAAATAAAGCACTAAAATGAGCTTGCCCTAGTAGCTTAGTACTAAAAGCATCGGTCTTGTAATCCGAAGATCGGAGGTTAAACTCCTCCCTAGCGCCCAGAAAAGGGAGATTTTAACTCCCACCCCTGGCTCCCAAAGCCAGAATTCTAAATTAAACTATCTTCTGATAGTAACATGTATGTATTAGTACATAATATGTATAATATTACATATATGCATTAGTACTTATATATGTATTATCACCATTCATTTATATTAACCTAAAAGCAAGTACTAACGTCTAAGAAGATCATAAACCAAATTATTAAAACTCAGAAATAATATATTTTGACCTGGGAAATAGATTTATCCCTTAAACTTGGCACTCAAATTTTTCCTTGAATTACCCAGCTAAGGTTTATCTTAAAATTATTAATGTAGTAAGAGACCACCAACTGGTTGATATAATTGCATACTATTCATGATAGAATCAGGGACACAAAATGTGGGGGTCGCACACTGTGAACTATTCCTGGTATCTGGTTCCTATTTCAGGTCCATAATATTATTTACTCCACCCTCGGATAATTATACTGGCATCTGATTAATGGTGTAATTACATACTCCTCGTTACCCAACATGCCGGGCGTTCTTTTAAATGCATAGGGTTCTCTTTTTTAGGTTTCCTTTCATCTTGCATTTCAGAGTGCAAGCGCAACAATAATTTAAGGTAGAGCTATTTCTTGTATAAGTTAAATTAGGTTAATTATTAAATGACATAACTTAAGAATTACATATTAATATCTCAAGTGCATAACATATACGTCACTTCTTCAACTTATCCTTATATATGCCCCCTTTTGGTTTTTGCGCGACAAACCCCCCTACCCCCTACGCTCAGCAAATCCTGTTATCCTTGTCAAACCCCGAAACCAAGGAAGGTTCGAGAACGTGCCAGCTAACGAGTTGAGATATGGGTTAGCCATCCGCATTGTATATATATACATGCACATTGCATTAATGTGTCACGCAAATGCCCCAAATTTTAGCCTAAAAACTTATACTAGGAATTTTAAGAAATTCTCAATGCTAAAAAATTAGGCATTTATAGC